AAAAACTCCCTCTTGTTTCGAAATTCGGAGATTACATAGAATTCATAATTAGACTCCTTCATTTAAAGAATAGGGAATAAGAGATCGGAAATATAGGTTCTTACGTATGGCGATTCAACATGCATCGTTGAAAATTCAATAGGAGGCGTAAGGTTTTTCTCAGTACCTAACTTCCATCAAGATTAATATGAAGAGAATAAACATATGCTGAAAAGCCCGCCCGATTTTTTGGAATTCAAATCCTTGTGATCTAGGTTCGATCTTACCTGGATTACAAATGGATTCAGTTCCATCTTCGTGTGATTTGAACTCGAGTCAGTTCAAGTAAAGATAAAAGATATGATTCAAAGAAAAATCATTAAAAAGTAAGAAGAAGAATCACATTCTATCCAAAAACCATCTTTATTCGAATATCCTCTGGGGCGGGAGGACTCGAACCTCCGAATAACAGGACCAAAACCCGTTGCCTTACCACTTGGCCACGCCCCATTTCAATTTATATTCGACACTATTAAAGAATAATGTTGATATTGATAGATCGTCAATTTTAGTCCAAATATCTAAAGAATCAATTCTATATTTGCTAGGATTTTGACACGTATAGATATAGAATTAAATTGAATTTCTTGATCATTCCATATAATTCAATTAAGATATTTTATCAAAGTCTAATTTCTTCTATTCTCCGTGTAGAATGGGAGGATTTTTGATTGGGTGAATTCAAACAAAAGGAAGGGTTTTTGTCTACCTTAACTTTATTCGTTTTTATTTATATCAATTATCAATAACTCAATCAAAATGCAATTATCTCCAAAAAAATGTCTATTATGCTTAATATCTTTAGTTTGATCTTTATCTGTATTAATTCTGCTCTTTATTCGACTTCGACTAGTTTTTTCTTCTCCAAATTGCCCGAGGCCTATGCTTTTTTGAATCCAATTGTAGATGTTATGCCAGTCATACCTCTGCTTTTTTTTCTCTTAGCCTTTGTTTGGCAAGCTGCCGTAAGTTTTCGATGAGATCTTTAATACTATCCTAGAAAATTCATAATTGATTCCATAAATTCTAGCAATTAATAAGGTCTTATAAATCTTATAAGATGAACCTTCAATTCAAAGATTGAAACTTTTGGTGAAACTTTTGGCTTGGTTGGATAGACGCAAAAAATCTCAATCACCCCATTTCCCTATTCTGAACCGCTTTCTTTTCCAGTGAAAGACACTAATAGGGTCCTCCAAACTATCGAATTCTGGTTATGAAAAAAAATTTAAGTAATGAAAGACTCTTAAAATGAATTTCTGAAAATGGTTTATTTCTATAAATAGAAAGCCATTTTTTCTTGGTATCCAAATAGGATATGTAGTATAAAAATAGATGATCTATTCTCTTTTTTTTCCAAAAAAATGATCTTGGAGATTGTGTAATGCTTACTCTCAAACTTTTTGTTTCCACAGTAGTGGTATTCTTTGTTTCTCTCTTCGTCTTCGGATTCCTATCTAATGATCCAGGACGTAATCCGGGACGTGAAGAATAAACTAAAAAGGTTTTTCATTTTCTTTGTTTGATTTTTGAAATTTCTTACGGTTTTTTCTATTTCACACGTTTAACTACAAAAAAAGAAAAGGGATTTTCAAAATTGTAAAGATAAATGAAATATCAAGTCATAAAAGCAAAGGGAAAGAGAGGGATTCGAACCCTCGGTACAAATAACTCGTACAACGAATTAGCAATCCGCCGCTTTAGTCCACTCAGCCATCTCTCCCAATTGACAAAAAAAGATAATTACTACATTACACGGAAAGTAAGGATTCAAAAAATTCTTTCTTTCTCTCTATATATTTATTATATAAATATGTACAATTTTTATCAGCAATTCCGTTTAGATAAAGTTAGGGTTGGCAAGATCCAATAGAAACAAAAATAAAGAAGAATTCTTTGATTTTGTGCAAAAGGGTCTTTTTTTTTTATTCCCTTGGCTGGGCTAGGTTAGTACCTAGCCGGGCCCTTTTTTTGTTCCAACAAATCATATATAAAAACGATTTATCTAATTTGAAACCAAAAAACTTGCTATTAAGGCAACAAGAAAGTGTGATTTCTTATTCTTCTTTTTTACTTTTTTGATTTCCCTTTTTAACTACTTTATACATATTTATACATATATACATACCATGCTAGAATAATAACTGGAATAAAAAATGAAACTATGGATTCTTAGACAATGCATTTTGATGTTATGATTTCGGTGTTTTTATCGAACTGTATCTATCAAAATTCCTACAGTAAAATAAAAAAAAAGAACCTCTTATTTAAATGAATCCTCTTTTCCTAATCTCATTAAACCCCCACTAAAAAAGTTAACACTCGAATTTTCATGATTCTTTTAGGATCCTATCTTATCTTGATTACGCTCAATTCCCTTGTTTGACAAAAGAACCATTATGATACAATAATCACATTGTAGCGGGTATAGTTTAGTGGTAAAAGTGTGATTCGTTCTATT